GTTAATGTAGCTTATAACAAAGCAAGGCACTGAAAATGCCTAGATGAGTAATTTACTCCATAAACACAAAGGTTTGGTCCTAGCTTTTTTATTAATTATAAGCAAAATTATACATGCAAGAGTCATCACTCCTGTGAGAATGCCCTACAAGTCTAATAGACCTAAAGGAGCAGGTATCAAGCACACTCATAGTAGCTCACAACACCTTGCTTTGCCACACCCCCACGGGATACAGCAGTAATTAAAATTAAGCAATAAACGAAAGTTTGACTAAGTTATGCTATATAATTCTAAGGGTTGGTAAATCTCGTGCCAGCCACCGCGGTCATACGATTAACCCTAATTAATAAACCTCGGCGTAAAGAGTGTTAAAATTTAAACAAAAATAAGATTAAACTTTATCTAAGTCGTAAAAAACACCAGATAAAAACAAACCCACTCACGAAAGTAATCTTAGCAAATATGAAAACACCAAAGCTGAGACCCAAACTGGGATTAGATACCCCACTATGCTCAGCCATAAACACAAATATTTGATAACAAAAATATTCGCCAGAGAACTACTAGCAACAGCTTAAAACTCAAAGGACTTGGCGGTGCTTTAAACCCATCTAGAGGAGCCTGTTCTATAATCGATAAACCCCGATAAACCTCACCACTTCTCGCTAATTCAGTCTATATACCGCCATCTTCAGCAAACCCCCACAGGGAAATAAAGTAAGCACAATAATTATCATAAAAACGTTAGGTCAAGGTGTAACCAATGAAGTGGAAAGAAATGGGCTACATTTTCTTTCAAAAGAACATATTCAACAGTAATCTTTATGAAAACCAAGGATTTAAGGAGGATTTAGTAGTAAATTAAGAACAGAGAGCTTAATTGAACTAGGCCATAAAGCACGCACACACCGCCCGTCACCCTCCTCAAATATTCACTCAATTTATACAAACTAAAAATACAAGAGGAGATAAGTCGTAACAAGGTAAGCATACTGGAAAGTGTGCTTGGAAAACAAAGTATAGCTTAATCAAAAGCACCCGGCTTACACCCGGAAGATCTCAAACAAACTGATTACTTTGAACTAACTCTAGCCTACCCATCACAAAAACACAAATATAATATAATAAAATAAAATAAAACATTTACAATAAAAAGTATAGGAGATAGAAATTTATATAAGCGCTATAGAAATAGTACCGTAAGGGAAAGATGAAAGAATAATTAAAGTAAAAAATAGCATAGATTAAATCTAGTACCTTTTGCATAATGAATTAACTAGACAAAATTTGACAAAAAGAACTTAAGTCAAAAACCCCGAAACCAAACGAGCTACTTTTAAACAGCTAAAAAATCATTGAGCAAACTCATCTATGTGGCAAAATAGTGAGAAGATTTAAAAGTAGAGGTGAAAAGCCTACCGAGCTTGGAGATAGCTGGTTATCCAAATAAGAACTTCAGTTCAACTTTAAGGTATTTCCCTAAAACCATAAAATTTAAATGAAATCTTAAATGTTAAATTAAGAAGGGACAGCTTCTTAAATAAGGATACATCCTTAAACAGAGGGTAAAAAATATTCCTACCATAGTAGGCCTAAAAGCAGCCATCAATTAAGAAAGCGTTCAAGCTCAACAAAAGAATCAACAATATTCCTAAAACATATAATTAACCCCTGTAATAACAATTGGATTAATCTATAAAAATATAGAAGAAACAATGTTAATATCAGTAATTAGAATTATTTCTCCATGCACAAGCATAAGTTAAATATCTAACCAGTTAACAATTTTATAAAAAACATAACTACAAGTTAAATATTAAAAACTTTGTCAATCCAACTCAGGAGTGCAATAAGGAAAGACTAAAATAAGTAAAAGGAACTCGGCAAACATAAACCCCGCCTGTTTACCAAAAACATCACCTCTAGCATCACAAGTATTAGAGGCACTGCCTGCCCAGTGACAATTCAATGTTAAACGGCCGCGGTATCCTGACCGTGCAAAGGTAGCATAATCACTTGTTCTTTAAATAAGGACTAGTATGAAAGGCTAAACGAGGGTTTAACTGTCTCTTCCTTACAGTCAATGAAATTGACCTCTCCGTGAAGAGGCGGAGATCAAAAAATAAGACGAGAAGACCCTATGGAGCTTAAATTAAATAATCCAATTCCTAATATAAAAATCAATAAGAGACAAAAAATGGAATAATGGATTAACTATTTTGGTTGGGGTGACCTCGGAGTATAATTAAACCTCCGAATGATATTAACTTAGACACACAAGTCAAAGATATTATCATAAATTGACCCAGAGAACATCTGATCAACGAACCAAGTTACCCTAGGGATAACAGCGCAATCCTATTATAGAGTCCATATCGACAATAGGGTTTACGACCTCGATGTTGGATCAGGACATCCAAATGGTGCAACCGCTATTAAAGGTTCGTTTGTTCAACGATTAAAGTCCTACGTGATCTGAGTTCAGACCGGAGCAATCCAGGTCGGTTTCTATCTATTAAATATTTCTCCCAGTACGAAAGGACAAGAGAAATAAGGCCTATAGGTCATCTATGCCTTAGTGGTAAAGGAATGATATTATATTAATTCCTTAACCACTAATAAACTACAACCCGAGATAAGGGTTTGTTAAGGTGGCAGAGCCCGGTAATTGCATAAAACTTAAAACTTTACTATCAGAGGTTCAACTCCTCTCCTTAACACTTATGTATTTAATTAATTTTATCTTAATAATCGTCCCTATTCTCTTAGCTATAGCATTCCTAACTCTAATAGAACGTAAGACTTTAGGGTATATACAATTACGGAAAGGCCCTAACATAGTAGGTCCATATGGTGTTCTTCAACCAGTAGCAGACGCATTAAAACTATTTATTAAAGAACCATTACACCCTTCTACATCATCAATACTACTATTTACTATTGCACCATCCTTAGCCCTAACCCTCGCTATATCTATATGAATCCCTATCCCTATACCATATCCCCTAATTAATATAAATCTAGGAGCCTTATTTATCCTAGCTACATCCAGTTTAGCAGTATACTCTATCCTATGATCTGGTTGAGCATCAAATTCCAAATACGCATTATTCGGAGCCCTGCGAGCCGTAGCACAAACTATTTCTTATGAAGTAACCCTAGCCATTATTCTCCTGTCCGTTCTATTACTTAACGGAACATTTACGCTATCAACTTTAATAGTCACCCAAAAAAACATTTGACTAATTCTTCCAACCTGACCTCTAGCTATAATATGATTTGTATCCACTTTAGCAGAAACAAACCGAGCACCTTTTGATTTAACAGAAGGAGAATCAGAACTAGTCTCAGGATTTAATGTAGAATATGCCGCAGGACCTTTTGCTCTCTTCTTCATAGCTGAATATATAAATATCTTACTAATAAATGCCTTAACTACTATCATCTTCCTAAACTCCATAATAACAACCACATATACAGAACTCCATACAATAAATTTCATAATCAAAACACTAATTCTAACTGCCCTTTTTCTATGAGTTCGAGCCTCTTACCCACGATTTCGCTATGATCAACTCATACACCTGTTATGAAAAAATTTTCTACCCCTTACACTAGCACTTTGCATATGACATATCTCAATACCAATTTTCTTATCCAGCATTCCACCCCAATCAGTATAGAAATATGTCTGAAAAAGAGTTACTTTGATAGAGTAAATCATAGAGGTTTAAACCCTCTTATTTCTAGAACAATAGGAATTGAACCTAACCTAAAGAACTCAAAATTCTTTGTGCTACCCATACACTATATTCTACCAGTAAGGTCAGCTAATTAAGCTATCGGGCCCATACCCCGAAAATGTTGGTCAATCCCTTCCCGTACTAATTAATATCACAACAATAACAATCATCTACACTACTCTAATTATAGGTACACTTACTACTCTAATCAGCTCCCACTGATTATTAATATGAATTGGACTAGAACTAAGTATACTATCTATTATTCCTATTCTCATAAATAAATCCAACCCTCGGTCAACAGAAGCCGCTACAAAATATTTCCTCACACAAGCAACCGCATCTATAATTCTACTTATATCTATTATCATAACAATAATATATTCAGGACAATGATCTATCATTCACTCCAATAACCCAATCGTCTCACTAGCTTTAACTTTATCTCTTATCATAAAACTAGGCCTAGCTCCATTCCACTTCTGAGTTACTGAAGTTACACAAGGAACTTCACTAATATCTGGGATAATTTTACTAACATGACAAAAAATTGCACCATTATCAATCCTAATACAAATTTCCCCAACAATTAATCAACCACTAATTATTAGCTCAGCACTACTTTCAACACTATTAGGAGGATGAGGGGGATTAAACCAAACACAACTACGAAAAATTCTAGCATATTCTTCAATCGCTCATATAGGATGAATGCTAGTAGTGATAAATTTTATACCTTCAATTTCTCTGTTCAACTTAATATTATATATTATCTTAACCATCTCATTATTTACAGCTCTTTATACAAACAACAATCTCACCACACTATCACTATCTCACGTATGAAGCACAGCTCCTCCCACCATCATTATTATCCTAATAAACCTACTATCATTAGGAGGCCTCCCACCCTTAACAGGATTCGCCCCAAAATGATTTATTATCCAAGAGTTAGTAAAAAATAATAACATTATAATCCCTATTCTTATAACAATAATAGCTTTACTAAGCCTCTACTTTTATATTCGACTTACCTACTCAACCACATTAACTCTATTTCCAACTACAAACAATATAAAAACTAAATGATGTCTCTACAATAAAAAAATAATAATAATCTTAGCTCCCCTAACTACACTATCCACTATAACCCTTCCACTAACACCCCTTTTACTCTCTCTAAACTAAGGAAATTAGGTTAAATAGACCAAGAGCCTTCAAAGCTCTAAGCAAATATACTAATATTTATTTCCTGCTAAGGATTGCAAGCTCATAACCTACATCATTTGTATGCAAAACAAACACTTTAATTAAGCTAAACCCTTCTAGGTTGGTGGGACATTAACCCACGAAAAATTAGTTAACAGCTAAACACCCTAAACAACTGGCTTCAACCTACTTCTCCCGCCCTAAAAAGAAAAAGGAGGGCGGGAGAAGCCCCGGCAGGTTTGAAGCTGCTCCTTTGAATTTGCAATTCAATATGAATAATCACCTCAAAGCTCTATGTGGCAAGAAAAGGACTACAACCTTTATCTTTAGATTTACAGTCTAATACTTAAATTCAGCCATCTTACCTATGTTAATTAATCGATGATTATTCTCTACTAATCACAAAGACATCGGCACCTTATATCTTTTATTTGGTGCTTGAGCTGGAATAGTAGGAACCGCCCTAAGTTTATTAATTCGTGCAGAACTAGGCCAACCAGGCGCATTGTTAGGAGATGATCAAATTTATAATGTGATTGTAACCGCCCACGCATTTGTTATAATCTTCTTCATAGTTATACCAATCATGATCGGGGGATTTGGAAATTGATTAGTCCCTCTTATAATTGGAGCCCCTGACATAGCATTTCCACGAATAAATAATATAAGCTTTTGACTTCTACCCCCATCATTTTTACTCCTTCTTGCCTCATCTATAGTAGAAGCCGGAGCCGGAACAGGTTGAACAGTATACCCTCCTTTAGCTGGGAATCTAGCCCATGCAGGAGCTTCTGTTGACTTAACAATCTTTTCACTTCACCTAGCAGGGGTATCTTCAATTTTAGGGGCTATCAATTTCATTACAACTATCATTAATATAAAACCACCAGCCCTAACACAATATCAAACACCTTTATTTGTTTGATCTGTTTTAATTACAGCTGTTCTTCTTCTCCTTTCATTACCAGTCCTAGCTGCTGGTATCACAATATTATTGACAGATCGTAACCTAAACACAACCTTCTTTGATCCAGCCGGCGGAGGAGATCCAATTCTCTACCAACATTTATTTTGATTCTTCGGCCACCCTGAAGTCTATATTTTAATTCTTCCGGGCTTCGGAATAATTTCCCATATTGTAACATACTATTCAGGAAAAAAAGAGCCTTTTGGTTATATGGGTATGGTATGAGCTATAATATCAATTGGTTTTCTAGGGTTTATTGTATGAGCACACCACATATTTACAGTAGGTATAGATGTAGATACACGAGCATACTTCACATCTGCCACAATAATTATTGCTATTCCTACTGGAGTAAAAGTATTTAGTTGATTAGCAACATTACATGGAGGTAACATTAAATGATCCCCTGCCATACTATGAGCTCTAGGATTCATTTTCCTATTTACTGTAGGAGGCCTCACAGGAATTGTTCTAGCTAATTCTTCCCTAGACATTGTATTACATGATACTTACTATGTTGTTGCACACTTTCACTATGTATTATCAATAGGTGCTGTATTTGCTATTATAGGAGGATTTGTCCATTGATTCCCCTTATTTTCAGGCTATTCCTTAAACCAAACATGAGCAAAAATTCATTTCTTCATTATATTTGCAGGAGTAAATATTACCTTTTTCCCACAACACTTTTTAGGTTTATCCGGTATACCTCGACGATATTCAGACTACCCAGACGCATATACATTCTGAAACACAGTATCCTCAATAGGCTCATTCATTTCTTTAACCGCAGTAATAGTTATAATTTTCATAATTTGAGAGGCCTTCGCCTCTAAACGAGAAATTGTAATAACCGAATTAACTTCAAATAACCTAGAATGACTTCACGGTTGCCCTCCCCCTTACCATACATTCGAAGAACCCACATACATTAAAATTTAATTACAAGAAAGGAAGGAGTCGAACCCCCAAAAACTAGTTTCAAGCCAGCTTCATAACCCTTATGACTTTCTTTACTGAATTTAGATATTAGTAAAAACATTACATAACTTTGTCAAAGTTAAATTACTGGTTCAATTCCTGTATATCTTTATGGCTTATCCATATGAACTAGGATTTCAAGACGCTACATCTCCTATTATAGAAGAACTGCTTCATTTTCATGATCATACACTTATAATTGTATTCCTAATTAGTACTTTAGTATTATATCTTATCTCCCTTATATTAACAACAAAACTAACACATACAAGTACTATAGATGCTCAAGAAGTAGAGACTATCTGAACAATTCTCCCTGCTATTATTCTAATTATAATTGCACTACCATCTCTACGAATTTTATACATAATAGATGAAGTTAACAACCCGTTATTAACAGTAAAAACCATAGGTCATCAATGATACTGAAGCTATGAATACACAGATTACGAAGAATTAAATTTTGACTCTTACATAACCCCTACAACAGATTTAAACCCAGGCGAACTTCGACTTCTTGAGGTAGATAATCGAGTAGTTCTCCCAATAGAAGTTCCAGTCCGTATATTAATTTCATCAGAAGATGTCCTACACTCATGAGCTATCCCGTCATTGGGATTAAAAACTGATGCTATTCCAGGACGACTAAACCAAGCAATCCTAACATCATCTCGTCCTGGTTTATTTTATGGTCAATGTTCAGAAATCTGTGGCTCCAATCATAGCTTCATGCCTATTGTCATTGAATTAGTAAGTTTAAAAGCATTTGAAAACTGATGCTCTTCAATACTATAAGCCACTATGAAGCTAAATAGCGTTAACCTTTTAAGTTAAAGATTGAGAAATAAATTCTCCATAGTGAAATGCCACAATTAGACACATCCACATGATCCATTGTCATTATCTCTATATTCCTTACATTATTTATTATTTTCCAACTAAAAACTATAACCCACCAGTTTCCTATTAACCCTCAATCAACTTATTTAAAACAAACAAAACAAATTACACCTTGAGAAAAAAAATGAACGAAAACCTATTTGCCTCTTTTATAGCACCCAGCCTATTAGGCATTCCTATCGTAGTATTTATCATTATATTTCCAACTATTATATTTCCCAACCCCAATCGACTAATTAATAATCGAACTATTACAGTTCAACAATGATTAATTAAATTAATTTTAAAACAAATAATAACAATTCACAGTGCTAAAGGACGAACCTGATCACTCATATTAACTACACTAATCCTATTCATTGGAACAACTAATTTACTAGGACTTCTCCCCCACTCCTTTACTCCTACGACTCAACTATCTATAAACCTAGGAATAGCAATCCCCCTGTGAGCAGGAGCCGTATTATTAGGGTTTCGCCACAAAACAAAAATATCTTTAGCCCATTTTCTTCCCCAAGGCACACCAATCATTCTTATTCCAATATTAGTAATTATCGAAACAATTAGCCTTTTCATTCAACCTATAGCCTTAGCAGTTCGTCTTACTGCTAACATTACCGCTGGTCATTTATTAATACACCTAATTGGAGGTGCAACCTCAGTCTTATTTTCTATTAGTACCCCTGCTGCACTTACTACATTTATCATCCTTATATTACTAACAATATTAGAATTTGCCGTAGCTTTGATCCAAGCATACGTTTTTACTCTACTAGTTAGCCTTTACTTACATGATAATACTTAATGACCCATCAAACACACGCATACCATATAGTTAATCCCAGCCCTTGACCCCTCACAGGAGCCTTATCAGCCCTTCTACTTACCTCGGGCCTCATCATATGATTTCACTTTAACTCTACTACATTACTCTCTCTAAGTATATTAACTAATACATTAACCATATATCAGTGATGACGCGACGTAGTACGAGAAGGAACATATCAAGGCCACCATACATCAACAGTTCAAAAAGGCCTCCGTTATGGAATAATCCTATTTATCATCTCAGAAGTATTTTTCTTTTCAGGTTTTTTCTGAGCTTTTTATCACTCTAGCCTAGCACCTACTCCAGAACTAGGAGGATACTGACCTCCTACTGGAATCAATCCCCTTGATCCATTAGAAGTACCTTTACTAAACACATCAGTTCTATTAGCCTCTGGTGTCTCAATTACCTGAGCCCATCACAGCCTAATAGAAGGTAATCGTAAACAAATAACGCAAGCTCTCGCAATCACAATTGCCCTAGGGGCTTATTTTACATTATTACAGGCATCAGAATATTTTGAAGCACCTTTTACTATCTCTGACGGAATTTATGGTTCAACATTCTTTGTCGCCACAGGATTCCATGGACTACACGTAATTATTGGCTCAACATTTCTTCTAACCTGCTTACTACGACAACTTTATTACCACTTCACTTCAAAACACCATTTTGGTTTCGAAGCCGCAGCCTGATACTGACACTTCGTAGACGTAGTATGACTATTCCTATATGTATCAATTTACTGATGAGGATCATATCTTCTTAGTATAACCAGTACAACTGACTTCCAATCAGTAAGATCCGAATTAATGACGGAAGAAGATAATAAATATCATTATATCTATTACTATTAACTATCTACTAACTATTGTTCTTATTACTATTGCATTTTGATTGCCTCAACTTAACATCTATACAGAAAAAGCTAGCCCTTATGAATGTGGCTTCGACCCTACAGAAATTACACGCTTGCCCTTCTCTATAAAATTTTTCCTAATCGCCATTACATTTCTTCTATTTGATTTAGAAATTGCCCTCCTCCTTCCTCTTCCATGAGCCTTTCAATCCACCAAACTTAATATAACAGTATGAATTTCTATCGCACTAATCCTAATTCTATCATTAGGACTAACTTATGAATGACTACATAAAGGTCTAGAATGAACTGAATATAGTAGTTAGTTTAACAAAAACAAATGATTTCGACTCATTAAATTATGCTTTAATACATAACTACTAAAATGACTTCAATCCTATTCAATATAACCACAGCTTTCACCGTGTCATTTATAGGGGTAATAATTTATCGATCACATATAATATCCTCACTCTTATGTTTAGAAGGAATAATATTATCTTTATTTATTCTAGGTACTGTTACTATATTAAACCTCCAATACACCTCATCTTTTTCTGCTCCTATTATATTACTTGTATTCGCTGCCTGCGAAGCAGCTGTAGGCCTAGCACTACTAGTAATAATTTCAAATACATACGGGATTGATTATGTACAAAACCTAAATCTACTACAATGCTAAAAATTATCATTCCAACAGCTATACTTATTCCAACTGTCTGATTATCTAAACCTTCAACAATATGAATTAACTCTACATCTTACAGTATATTAATTGCACTAATTAGTTTAGCATACCTTAATAAACCCGATATATCTAATACAAATTGCTCCTTAATCTTCTTCTGTGATTCCTTATCATCTCCTTTATTAGTATTAACAACATGACTTCTTCCCCTAATAATCATTGCAAGCCAAAATCACCTAAAAAATGAAACAAATACTCGAAAAAAGCTATACATCTCCTTACTGATTTTACTTCAAATATTTCTCATTCTTACATTCTCAGCAACAGAAATAATTATATTTTACATTTTATTTGAAACCACACTAATTCCAACTCTAATTATTATTACACGCTGAGGTAATCAAACCGAACGAATAAAAGCAGGACTATATTTTCTCTTCTACACACTAATTGGCTCCTTACCATTACTAGTTTCACTAATTTATATGCAAAATCAACTAGGATCATTAAATATAATATTATTTAGCCATTATAACCATTACATTTACCACAACTGATCTAATAATCTAATATGACTAGCTTGTACTATAGCATTTATAATCAAACTACCTCTTTATGGCCTTCATCTATGATTACCTAAAGCACATGTAGAAGCCCCCATTGCAGGCTCAATAGTACTTGCTGCTATCTTATTAAAACTAGGGGGCTATGGAATAATACGAATCTCACAACTACTAGAACCCTTAACAAATTACATAGCTTATCCTTTCATTCTTTTATCATTATGAGGAATAATTATAACTAGCTCTATTTGCCTCCGCCAAACAGACCTGAAATCCCTCATCGCTTACTCATCTGTAAGCCACATAGCATTGGTCATTATAGCTATTATAATTCAAACCCCATGAAGTTTTATAGGAGCCACAACACTAATAATCGCCCACGGCCTGACTTCCTCACTACTTTTCTGCCTAGCCAACTCCAATTATGAACGTGTACATAGTCGAACACTTTTATTGGCTCGAGGCCTACAAATATTATTTCCACTAATAAGCCTATGGTGAATTATCGCAAGTCTTACTAATCTAGCGCTTCCTCCTACTATCAACCTAATTGGAGAGTTATTAATTATCGTATCAACCTTCTCATGATCTCACCTCACAATCATTTTAACCGGACTTAATATCCTAATCACTGCCCTTTACACATTATTTATATTAACTTTAACACAACGAGGCAAACTTCCTTACCATATCCACAATTTACCATCAACATTTACACGAGAAAATACTTTAATAACCCTTCACATTATTCCCTTACTTCTACTAACTCTCAACCCTAAAATCATTCTAGGCAACCTATATTGTAAATATAGTTTAACTAAAACATTAGATTGTGAATCTAGTATCAGAAGAATAGAAACTTCTTATTTACCTCTTGAAGAAAGAACGCTGGAACTGCTAATTCCACATTACCATAATTAACATTTATGGCTTTCTTAACTTTTATAGGATAGAAGTATTCCATTGGTCTTAGGAGCCAAAAAATTGGTGCAACTCCAAATAAAAGTAATAAATCTATTTACCTCTACATTCTCCCTAACTCTAATACTACTTATACTCCCTATTCTATCACCCATAACAAACATCCACAAAAAACTACCTTACCCATATTATGTTAAAATAATTATCTCACTATGCTTTTTTCTAAGTCTAATTCCAACAACCATTATAATCTTTTACAATCATGAAGCTGTAGTATCAAACTGAAATTGATTAACAATTCAAACCATAGACCTAAACTTCAACATTAAATTAGATTATTTCTCAACTCTCTTTATATCAGTAGCTTTATTTGTTACATGATCTATCATAGAATTCTCCTTATGATATATACACTCCGATCCCTACATAAACAAATTCTTCAAATATCTACTTTTATTCTTAATCACTATAATAATTCTAGTTACAGCAAACAATTTATTTCAACTTTTTATTGGTTGAGAAGGAGTAGGAATTATATCTTTCCTTTTAATTGGATGGTGATTCGGACGATCAGAAGCCAACACAGCAGCAATACAAGCAATCCTATATAATCGAATTGGAGACATTGGTTTCATCATATCTATAGCATGATTTATTCTTAAATCCAACTCATGAGAATTACAACAAATCTTCACAACTCACAATGAAAACTACTTCATCCCAATACTTGGACTACTAATAGCTGCTACCGGAAAATCAGCTCAATTTGGACTCCACCCTTGATTACCATCAGCTATAGAAGGCCCAACTCCAGTATCAGCCCTACTTCACTCAAGCACAATAGTAGTTGCAGGAATTTTTTTACTAATCCGATTTTACCCTATTACTCAAAATAATGAAATTATGTTATCAATATGCTTATGTATAGGAGCAATTACTACACTATTCACAGCTATTTGTGCTATTACCCAAAACGATATCAAAAAAATCGTAGCATTTTCCACTTCAAGTCAATTAGGTTTAATAATAGTAACTATCGGAATTAATCAACCACACCTAGCATTTTTACATATTTGTACTCATGCATTTTTCAAAGCAATACTCTTTTTATGCTCCGGGTCTATTATTCACAATCTAAGCGACGAACAAGACATTCGAAAAATAGGAGGATTATACAAAACCATACCTATTACATCTTCTTCTCTTATAATTGGAAGCCTAGCCCTTACAGGAACTCCTTTTCTTACAGGATTTTACTCAAAAGACCTAATCATCGAAGCCATGACTACGTCGTATACAAACGCCTGAGCCCTAACCACCACCTTAATTGCTACTTTACTTACTGCTGTTTACAGTACACGAATCATCTTTTTTGCCCTTCTCAACAACCCTCGATTCAACTTCACCTACAGCATAAACGAAAATGACCCTTCAATAATCAATCCTATTAAACGACTAGCAGTGGGTAGTATTCTAGCCGGTTTTATTATAACTTATAATATTCCTATCACAAATACTCCCCAAATAACAATACCTCAAAACATAAAAATCATAGCATTATTCTTAACAATTTTAGGTTTCACCATCGCTGCAGAACTAAACTCTATAACTAAAAACCTAAAAATCAACTATTCATCCAAACCCTCTAACTTTTCTAACATACTAGGCTATTTCCCTCTACTTTCACATCGAGTTTTCCCATACATCAATCTATTTACAGGACAAAACCTAGCATTCTCAACAGTAGATTCTATCTGACTAGAAAAAATTACTCCCAAACACATTTCCATCATACAAATAAAAGCATCCATAATAACCTCAACCCAAATAGGAATACTAAAGTTCTACTTCTTATCTTTCTCTATCACCATAATTCTAGCCATCACCCTTCTAATTTAATTTGCACGAGTAATCTCAAGAACAACAAAAATACAAGTAAACAATGACCACCCAGCTACAAATATTAATCAATAATTATAACTATAAATCGCAGCTACCCCAGCAGGATCTTCACTAAAAAATCCTACATTACCCCCTTCTGCATCATAAATTACCCATTCACCCATAGCATAACAATCAATTAAAATTTCAACATGCTCATATTTTATTCATCAGTATAATATAACAGATTCAGATAAAGCACCTAAAAATAAAGAAAATCAAATAATAATATTAGACCCTCACGTCTCAGGATACTGCTCTATTGCTATAGCAGTAGTATAAGCAAATACAACTATCATACCTCCTAAATAAACTAAAAACACCACTAACCCTAAAAACGACCCACCACAACTCAAGACAATTCCACACCCTACACCACCACTTACAACCAACGCTAACCCTCCGTAAATAGGAGAAGGTTTCACCGAAAAACTAATAAAACCAATAACAAAAATAATACTAAAAATATAAACAATATTTAAAATCATAATTCCCACATGGAGTTTAACCATGACTAATGATATGAAAAACCATCGTTGTAATTCAACTACAAGAACTAACCAATTTAATGACCAACCTACGAAAATCTCACCCCTTAATCAAAATTATCAACCACTCCTTCATTGACTTACCCGCTCCATCTAATATCTCAGCCTGATGAAATTTCGGCTCCTTATTAGGTGTATGCTTAATCCTTCAAATCATTACTGGGTTATTTTTAGCCATACATTATACTGCAGATACAGCTACTGCCTTTTCATCAGTTACACATATTTGTCGAGACGTAAATTATGGTTGATTAATTCGATACGCACATGCTAACGGAGCATCAATATTCTTTATTTTCCTCTACTTTCATATTGGACGAGGTGTCTACTACGGGTCTTATTCCTTCATAGAAACCTGAAACATTGGAGTAATCCTTCTATTTACAGTAATAGCCACTGCTTTCATAGGATACGTACTTCCTTGAGGACAAATATCATTCTGAGGAGCAACAGTCATTACCAACCTTCTTTCAGCCATCCCTTATATCGGCCCTACTCTTGTAGAATGAATCTGAGGGGGGTTTTCAGTAGACAAAGCAACCTTAACTCGATTCTTTGCCTTCCACTTTGTATTACCATTTATTATCACAGCAATAGTCATAATTCACTTACTTTTCCTCCATGAAACAGGATCTAATAACCCATCAGGATTAAATTCAGATTCAGACAAAATTCCATTTCACCCTTACTACACAATCAAAGATATCTTAGGATTATTATTTATGATTATAACCCTAATAGCATTAATTTTATTTTCACCAGATCTCTTAGGAGACCCAGATAACTACACTCCTGCTAACCCTCTTAATACTCCCCCTCATATTAAACCAGAGTGATACTTCCTATTTGCATACGCAATTTTACGCTCTATTCCTAACAAACTAGGAGGAGTTTTAGCATTAGTTTTCTCAATCCTAATCCTAATATTGTTCCCTATACTACACACATCCAAACAACGTAGCATAACATTCCGTCCTCTTAGCCAATGCTTACTTTGAATCCTAGTTGCAAACCTAATTATCCTAACTTGAATTGGAGGTCAGCCCGTAGAGTACCCATTTATTACAATCGGACAACTAGCATCAATTTCCTACTTTTGCATTATCTTAATCTTCATACCAACAACAAGCTTTATAGAAAACAAATTACTCAAATGAAGAGCCTTAGTAGTATAAAAATTACATTGGTCTTGTAAACCAAAAACGAAGTACTATTCTTCCTAAGACACCACTACTCAAGAAAGAAGCAAACAGCCACACCACCAGTACCCAAAACTGACATTCTAATTAAACTATTTCTTGAACACATACCACATTCATAGAATGTAGCTTATGTACGTCGTGCATTAATGCCTCTCCCCATCAATATATGTAATAGTACATATATATGTATAATAGTACATAGACCATTATATGTATAATCAACATTAAGTTCCTAACCCCATGCATATAAGCATGTACATTTAACTAAGACGTGCATAATACATCACACCCTTGACTCCAAACAACTGCAAGACAATACGACTATTATAATCCAATGTATACGGTTAATCTTACATAAGACATATATATCCGTGATATAGACATTAGCTCATAAAGTTAAATAATCCTCGTCCAAACGTCTATCCCCTTCCATTAGAAGTAGATTAATCAACATCCTCCGTGAAATCATCAACCCGCTAGACAGGTGTCCCCCTCCTCGCTCCGGGCCCATTACATGTGGGGGTAGCTAGAGTGAAACTTTATCAGACATCTGGTTCTTTCTTCAGGGCCATAAAATTCAATTCGCTCATTCGTTCCTCTTAAATAAGACATCTCGATGGATGACGGGTCTACTGGAAAGAAACCAGCAATGTCTCTAATTCAATGCATTTGGTATCTTTTTAATTTTAGGGATGCTGTGACTCAGCATAGCCGTCAAGGCATGAACGCGTCCAATTCTATTGTAGCTGGACTTATTAGTCAGTACCCTTGGCCCGCATAATAAAAATCCCGTAAGACATTCTTTTAATGCTAGAAGGACATAGACTATTTTTAACGACTAACACACGTATACACGTATACACACGTATACACACGTATACACACGTATACACACGTATACACACGTATACACACGTATACACACGTATACACGTATACACGTATACACACGTATACACGTATACACACGTATACACGTATACACGTATACACACGTATACACGTATACACACGTATACACGTATACACGTATACACGTATACACACGTATACACGTATACACACGTATACACGTATACACGTATACACACGTATACACGTATACACACGTATACACGTATACACACGTATACACGTATACACGCACACACGTATATATGTACGCGTTTATTAACCAATAAATATCTTTTAACAAACCCCCCTTACCCCCCGTAAAATTACAAATATAATACACAGGATTATTAACCCGTGCACCGCACTTAATACCTTGCCAAACCCCAAAAACAAGAAAAATTGAGTGCAAAAATGTAAAAATTCACGCTATCCAAAACTATTCTTATAGGATGTAAAAATAAAATTTTACCCTCATGTCAGTACAACATGTAACATATTTTTCATAGAATGCTTTTTCACCTGTAATCCAGCTTTAACTAATACCAAGTCTATTTGTCCTACTCACATAG